TATTTATTTTTGTTTGTCCACTACCACTATTTACGTAATAAATCTAAAAAAGATTATGATAAACCTATAAAAAAATTTAAACTAAAAATAGAAAATTTTTACGAATGGGATCGAGAATAATTATTAATTCGACACAAGAAAGGGTTGTGGAAAATTCCGTTTCTTGTGTCAAGGACTAGTAGACGAACAATCCCCCCTAGAATCCTTTGTTCCTCTCATTTATACTTTGGTTTATATTCTCCGCTTATTTATCTTTTGTTTTGATTCTATTCAAATATAAAACTATTGATTCGTTCTATATCATACCGTTTGAATTTGGATTGAAAAAACAAAGAAATAAAGAAGAGTTAAGTAAAATCAAATAGTCTTCTTCACAATATACTATGACCAGTAATGCGGTATAAGTAATTCCCGAAATCCGGTAGAAGAAAGAATATAAACAAGCAAAATTTTTTTGATTATACATAATTACATAACATAATTGCCAACAAAAATTTGTTTATTTTTAGAGCTTGATGTTGATAAATCCGCGGATCTAGAAATTCATTTCGGACAATTGAACCTTCTCAAACTGTTTCTTTTTAAGAACCAAAAAGATTTGTGCCAAAATAACAGATGCCAAGAATAGCAAAAGACCTTGGACACGTAATGGATCTTGAAGTACTATTTCCGCATCCCCCTGACCAAATCCACCCACATTAGGATTACTCGTTAATGGTTGATCAAGTTGGATGGATTCGCCCTCTGAAACAAGAAGTTCCGGTCCTGGAGGGATAATATCAACCACTTGACGTCCATCCGATGCATTCGCTATGGTTATTTCGTACCCCCCCTTTTCTTTTCGTATGATTTTGCTTACTATACCTGCTGCTGTAGCATTATAAACATTATTGTTACTCTTGCTCCCGTCGGGATAAATCTGACCCCTTCCCCTGTTCCCGCCTACGTATATGGGATATTTTAAGAAGTGAACATCTTTCTTAGTAGCGGGGTCCGGGGAAAGAATAGGAAAGGTGATTTCACTATATTTCTGACCAGGAACAGGACCTATCACAAGAATATTTTTTTTAGTGGGGCGATAGCTCTGAAAAGACAGATTTCCTATCTTTTCTTTTATCTCGGGCAAAATACGATCGGGAGGGGCTAATTCAAACCCCTCGGGTAAAATAAGAACAGCCCCTACATTCAAAGCTCCTTTTTTACCATTAGCAAGAACTTGTTTCAGTTGCAGATCATAAGGAATTCGAACAACTGCTTCAAATACAGTATCAGGAAGTACCGCTTGTGGAACCTCGATATCCACGGGTTTATTAGCTAAATGGCAATTGGCACATACAATACGGCCAGTCGCTTCTCGTGGATTTTCATAACCCTGCTGTGCAAAAATGGGATATGCATTTGAAAGGGGTGCCTGGGTTATTATATATATCATGAGCGATACGGAAATGGATCGAGTAATCTCTTTCTTTATCCAAGAAAAGGTATTTTTAGTTTGCATGGTCCAATCATTGATCCCGAAAATTTATACAATAAAATTAGGCAGGTCGCTAGTATAGTTCCCTATCTATAATTTTGCTATTTACTTAAATATAAATAATTTTACTGGAATATTGAAGGAATCCCTTGGATGGGTAGAAAGAATAAGTACAATTTTGAATGTTTTGCTTATCCACAAAGTAACAAATATTATAATTGGATCGTTCAATCATTTTTCAGTCATTCATTGAATGATAAATCACTACAAGTGAAGGAGATACACGATTTAAATAACGAAAGATCCAATATTTAAAAATTGTATCTAAAATGACTGGAAAAGTAGAAACAAGACCGGATATAATTTGATCATTATGAGCAAATCCAAAATCTTTGTAGACAGAGCCAATCATTAGTTCCCAACCGTGGGGCGAATGGAATCCTATACATAAATCAGTTAATAAAAGAATAGAAAAAGCTTTTATTGTGTCGCTTAAGTTATATAGGAATTCTTGAACCCAAGAGTTAAGAATAGCAAGTTCTTCATTACCTATAATAGAATAACCACTTAGAATAACGAAACAGATTATATTTGTCGAGAAGTGTAAAATTGTATGCGTGCGATCCTCATTGTGCATCTTGATCAATTGGATCGTTTCTTTGTAGATTTCGATGCGAGGCTTTTGTAAATGTGCTTCCGGGTATTCCTTTAACATTTCGTCCAAACGTAGGAGTTCCTCTAAGTCTATGAATTTTTTTAGAATACTCTTTTCTTGAATATCATTCAAAAAGATTTCGGATTGCCTAGTATTCCACCAATTTGTAACCCAAGATTCCAGACTTTTATTAAATGAGAGAGAGATCCACCAAGGCAAAAATACTATAGATGCAAGATATAGAAGGGAAATTAATACTTTCTTTTTTGCCATTTTTTCGTCTGTGAATTTTTTAATTTTTACTGAACGCACCTCGTTCGTCGACTCTATACGATACTAATATTTCTATCAAGCATAAGTTCTATTACAAGTTATCGAGCCCATGAATCTATTTCCGATTTTTTTTGTGATTCAGTACAGTGGTTAGTCCTTGAATTTAGAAAGAATACAGAAATAGAATAAGAAAAAGCCCACTTCAAATTAATAGTAGTCGGATTGCGAGACGAAAGAACTCCCGTTCTATCAAAATATCAAATATTTCTAAAAAAAAAAATTCTTTACTTTATTATATTATGATTTATTATGAAATGTTTTGTTTTAATATATGATGAATCTAGTATTTAGATTTGTTACTGAATTGAGTTAAGTGGGTTTACATACGCATAAAAAAATTGTGGACACAAACAATTTTGTTTTAGAATTATTTCGTAGCGTTTGCTTTGGTTCGAATAAGCGTTCTGAAGAAACTTCAGTTAAGTTATGCTATATAAAAAAACGAGGATTCTTGAGTTTTTTCTCTCTTGCAAAGTATTCATTCTTCAGTTCCTTTTTTCAAAATACTTCAATTGGTACACGCAAGAAATAGGCCAATTCAGCAGCTTTTTGCTCAATTTCTCGTGGAGTCAAATTCTCATCAGTACGAGTCAAGGGAATGGCCCCCTGGCCTTTGATTTCCATATAAAGGACACGACGAGCATAAATACCTTCTTTAATTTCTATTCTGATGGACTGAATGTCTTTCATAAGGAATCGGAGGAATATGCGACGATTTTTTCCAGGAAATCCCCAACGAAAAATACACACTACGCCCTCTTTTATATCGAATCGATCATAACCACTACCTACATTCCACGAAATTGTGCACCACAAATAGGAGCTAATAAAAAGACCTGCGATCCCATAGAAAGACATCACGATCCCTTGTGGAAAAAAAATTATTTGCTGAGAAGGAAATAAAGATATAAAATTCCTACCAAAATAACTGGACGTTCCAACCAATAAAAACCCTAATGAACCTAAAAAAAGAATAAAGGCCCAGCAGAAATTACTTGTTTTTCGGGACCCCGCTATAAGTTCTATCCATATACGTTCTGATCGCCAACTCATACTATAACTAGACCTAGTTGCATTTTATTGGAATTGGGAGAATAACAAAAATAAATTTTATTTTACTTTTTTTTGTTTCCGAAGTAACTCTCATCAACCAGCACTATTATGATGTGAACGTTTAGGGGTAATTCATCGAATTTCTTAGGTCCAAACTAAAATAGTAACATCCCTTTCACATGATTTCCGAATACATATAGATATATTGACTTTACATTTCAGAAATTCTCCCCGATCCCGATCTATTTGAAAATAGTGATAATTCATTTACCCATAATATCATGTTTATACATACATAAGAGCTTATGACCGAAGGAAGCCACATGTTATACCATATTCTACTAAATAGATATCCGTGTTATGATCCAAGTAAGTCTTGAAAAAAAAAAAAAGATTCGTCCTTATTGTATCTAAAAAATCTTGTTTTTTTGAACATAAAGAGATAAAGAAGCCATTGCAATTGCCGGAAATACTAAGCCCACTAAAGGCACAAAAATTGAGGGGAAGCTGTTGAGAGTTATCATAGAATGGGTACCTCGATTTAATATTTGTACCTGTTATTTATTGTTATATTTATTGTTTTATATTAATATTTTAACTTTATCCTTATATTGTTATAAAGATATATTATAATTCATATATAATTGTTATATTATACTAAGTATACCTAAGTGAGTATATATACTTAATAGGGAGTATATAAGTATATGTTTTAATAAATATATATTAATTAATAAAATCCAATAAATATGTAAATAAATGGACCTATAAATCTTTCTACATGTTTCTACATGAAATATATGTATGATAATCCACCCTTTATATTATTCGTATTATTAGTTATTATCTTGTTCTTGTCTTATAAATTTAATAATTTTATAAAATTTACTAAAGAAAGGATTTATTACAAATTCTCAAAGAATTCATTATAATAATACGACCCAACAAAAAGGATTTTTAGTGGGGGGTGATTTTTGGGAGATATAGAAAGATGCAAGACCTTGTTAACCAATTTCACGGAAGAAAGAATTCACTCTTTTATTTTTTTTAATAGGGATTTCCTGGTTAGTAACCAGGAATATCGATAAAAAGATGATCTGGATTATTCTTTCTACAATTAAATCTTATGTTACCAAAGAAAAAATCCATTCTTCGTATTTTTACTTTGATTCCTATATTTGATTCCTATAAATTAAATAACTACTTGATCACCACACATAAAAAATTTTATTAAGTTTTAATAAATTAATACTCTTATTAAATTAAGACTCTAAGGCTCTACTTGATCGATCTAATTTTTATTCAAAGGAAAGAAAGCATGTAGCCGAAATAACTCAACCAGAACGCCCTTTAAAGGATTACGTGGTACGATTGGATCGAATAAGCCCTTATGGAATAAATATTCAGCCACTTGTGAATCCTCAGGTACTGTCTTATTCAATGTTTGTTCAATTACTCTTTTACCCGCAAATGCAATGTAAGCAT